GAACCGAAATAGTCTTTTATTTTCTTTTGAAAAAACGTAAATAGATTTTTTCTGAGTAATGAGAAGACTATTAGAATTATGATATTCGTGAAGAAGGAATCGCAATAAATGCAAAAAGGGAACATCTTGAATCCAACATTGAAGGATTTGAACCAAGATTTCCATATGAATGGGATGAGGTATTAGTATATCTGAAACATAATTTAAATGTGATAATTTGTCCTCTAAAAAGGGAAAAATGGAATGAATAGATCGTAAATTATGATATTTTTGTATTTCTTTTTCTTCGAAATAAGATACTAATCGCAGCGAGAATGGAATTTCTACAATAATTGCAAAACTTTCTGATATCATTTGAGAATGAAAATGAGAATAAAAAAAATTGTTGTGGTTGTGCCCAACGAATCGATTTTGGTTAGAATCATTAACATTAACCCAAGAAATCAAATAATTCTGTTGATAGATTCGAGTAATTAAACGTTTTACAAGTGCTAAACTAGATTTATTGTCATAACCAAAAACTTCCACAGGTTCGTAAAAAATCGAACCATTTAAACCATGATCATGAGCAAGTGCATAAATATACTCCTGAAATATAAGTGGATATAGGAAGTGTTGTTGCCGAGATCTATCCTTTTCTAAATATCCTTGTAATTCTTCCATTGACTTACATTTCTACTTGAACCAAAAACAGGAGGCATTTCTTGGGTTATCAAATTATACATAGTGCAATATGGTCAGAACAGGATATGTATTATGTATAGAAAAATATATATATCCCGGAAACAGGGAGTCCAATCAACGGATCTTTTTCCTCTCCCCTCCTAGCCAATTAATTTATCTTCATTATTAAGTACAAGAGGGTCAAAAATCTTTTATTTTTGCAACCCGATCGCTCTTTTGACTTTGGAACAAATTCTTTTTATCAGTATACTGTTTCTTCTATACATTCGTTTCCAATCCATAATAGATAATAGAATAGTTAGAATTAAAAAAAAAAAAAGAATCAACGGTCCGCTCACAGGAGAACCCTTTCCCGCATCAGGCACTAATTTATTTTTAACGTCTAATTAGATCGGGTAATTATTCAAATTAAGAATCTAAGCTCGTTGCTTTTTTTTTTACCAGAATTGGAGCTGTAGGGCTCTATCCATTTATTCAATAGACCCATAAATGTGAATTTCTTTTGTCCTCCTCCAAAAATCAAAACAAAATTTTTGAATGATCCAAAACTTAAAATTCTATTCCTATTTAAAATAATAATAATAGAATAAGAAATTCAACTTTTTATTACGACATGCTGTTTTTTCCATTCATTACCTTTCAGGATCAGTCGTGGTCTTATAGACTCTACCAATAGTCTGGACGAATTCGTTGCTTCATCCAAATGTATAAAAGATCATAGTCGCACTTAAAAGCCGAGTACTCTACCGTTGAGTTAGCAACCCAGATAACTATGATCTGGAGATATGATCGAAATAAAAAAAATCAATTGAATTGCACTGTACAACTCCGTCAAAACAGTGAACTAGTAACAAATCTAAAAGAAAGAATTTTATGATTAATTATAAACACCAAAATAGCAAAATGAGCAGATCGGATTAAAAAACAATATATTCCCAATAGAAATGTCAAAATTTACAGACCACCCATTTTTCTCCATTTTTTTTTATTTTCGTTAAAAAAATACGTCTTGTATACTTGTATAACAGTAAATCCGGCAAATCCATCATTTGACTGAAGTGCAGAAAAAACCAATAGGGGATCGAGATAAATGGATCCGTTTATCTACGATCGAATTATATTTGTTCGATACACCATTGTCAATATGAATGGAATGTTGAGAAAACAAACGAAATTAATAAGTAAATCAAATAAGGACTTGTGTTGGATTGGCACAACATAAATAATAAATTTAGATGAAAAAATAAGGAAAAGGTAGAGAAAAATGTCGGGTTTATTCAAACAATAGAGGTACAATAAGCAAGATTCGCCCCTTGTTTGTTGGTGGATTCACACAACAAAACAAGAAAAAGCGTAAATTAAGTATGAATAGAACAAGAAAAGGGCAAATTGTGGGTAAATAATTACCCAAAAATAGATACTAGTTACCCTTCCTTTTTTATTCCAAAAATTTTGTTTTTTTCCTTTAATTAACTCGAAGTTCTTTCTTTAAATAATTCTGCCTTCCTTAAAATATCATGAACAGTTCCTGTAGGTTGAGCACCTTTTTCAAGGAAATATAGAATAGCAGGAACATTTAAATAAGTTTGATTTTGTATCGGATCGTAAAAACCCACTTTTCGAAGATCTCTTCCTTCTCTTCGGGATCGAACATCAATTGCAACGATTCGATAGATCACTCATTGGGATAGATGTAAATAAACAATACCCCCCCCCCCCTAGAAACGTATAAGAGGTTTTCTCCTCATACGGCTCGAGAAAAAATGATTCTAATTTCTGTATATAATGGCAAATGGATCTATAAAATAAGAAATTAGACTATGATTTGAGTCATTTTTTATTCTTACTTACAGAAAAAATAAATATCATTTATACTCATAACTCAAGTTGGGTAATTCTGAAAGCGTTCGAAGAAAAATCCTTAGACATTTCTTGAGTCGTCTCTAACCTCTTTTGTTTGTCTCGTCTCAAATCTCTTTTTATTCTTTATTAAAAATAAAAAAAAAAATTATTGAGACAATTGAAAATAGTGTTTCCTTGTTCCGGAATCCTTTCTCTTTGCTTTGTAAAATCATTGGGTTTAGACATTACTTCGGTGATCCTTACTACTTTCAAAATGGCAGCAACATACCTTTTGCTTTTTTTTATTTCAAACTTCTTAGAATTTGAACCCTTCGATTTATATATGGAGGATATACTTACAAAGTTGGTCTAACTTATCTTATTAATTGTCACTAACCCTAGATTCTTCCCCCAATAAATGAATCAAAAATTTTTGCTCGAGCTCCATCATGTACTATTCCTATTTACCAACCCAACACAAATTAGGTTCCTAGCAGGAACAGAACAAACTATGTCGAGTCAAGAGCATCTTCATTCCTATCGAAAATGGTGGATGTAAGAAAGAATCCACAGCGAATCATGTCCTTCAAGTCGCACGTTGCTTTCTACCACATCGTTTCAAACGAAGTTTTACCATAACATTCCTCTCATTTAATTTCGAACCGGTATGTAATTGATTTAATATGGAATCATGAATAGTCATTGGCTCAGCCGGTATATAATACTATACTTTCTATGTATCTATGGATAGAAAAATATTCATCCGGAGCAGGCTTAGAAAGCATTTAATTAATTTAACCCCCTATTCTATCATACGAATGATATAGATTTCTAAAAAAGATGAATAAACGAGTTTACTTAAGTTTTATTTACATCTTCAACAGATTGTTTTGGATGGTCAATCATGAAAAGGATCCCGTTTTTCTCGAACAAATAAATTCTAAACCTCAAAAGAAGGCCCCCTTATAGATTTCCAATTCCGGATAGATTTCAAATCCCGGAACAAAATCAGTTATTAACCGAATATAAGATAAAATACAAAAAAAATGGGATCCAAATCAATTCGGTTTTCCTATTTCTTTTTTCACCCGGCTTTATAAGTTCTAAGCCGAGCGATAAAATGAAATTAGTACCAAAAATTACGTACTCTTTAGTCTACACATAAAGTGCGGAATTGGGATATACCATTTATTTATTTTCTTTAAGCTTTCTTTGGGGAAAGACCTTTCTATTCCATTTCGATTCAGAATGCATCATGTAAGAATTCACATTTCATAGATATGGAACAGAAAGTTTACATAAGTAACTAACTTCAATATGAATATGAGTAGTACAAACATACCCTGAATGGGTATGATACACCCCCCTTTTTTTTTTTTAAGAAGAATCTTTCGTTTCTGATGGAGACGATCTGGGACGGAAGGATTCGAACCTCCGAGTAACGAGACCAAAACCCGTTGCCTTACCGCTTGGCCACGCCCCATTTAGATTTCTATTCAACACTAATAAAGACTAATATTGGTATTGGTTATTCGTCAATCCCAACCCAAATACATATGAAATAAATTGTTGCTAGGATTCAACACATGTAAATATAGAATAAAAAAAAAAAAAAAATTATTGATCATTACATAAAATTCAATTAAGATATTGTATGAAACTATAATTCCTTGTATTCTCATTTGAGAATGAAAGGAAAGATTTTGGATTTGGGAGGGTTCAAAGAAAAAGAAGGATTTTTTTACCTGCCTTTTTTCATTTTTCCCTCATAAAAATAACTCAACCAAAATCAAATTTTCTAATCTACAAAAATGAAACGTTTGTTATGCTTAATATCTTTAGTTTAATCTGTATCTGTCTTAATTCTACCCTTTATTCGAGTAGTTTTTTCTTCGCCAAATTGCCCGAGGCTTATGCCTTTTTCAATCCAATCGTAGACGTTATGCCTGTCATACCTGTACTATTTTTTCTCTTAGCCTTTGTTTGGCAAGCTGCTGTAAGTTTTCGATAAAATCTTTCATACTCTGCGAAATTCACGATTTATCCGAAAAAAAAATTCTAAAAATTGATAAGATCAGATAAGTCTTACATTATGAACCCTCGATTCAAAAATAGAAATTCTTGTATATTGAATAACCGCGGTGATAAATTTGGATCAACTTATTTCCCGTTCTGGCCTTCCAGTAAACAAGGACCTTATAAGGCCCCACAATATACAATAATGAATATGGTAAAAAAAATTTTGTAATGAAGGAATCAGAATCTTTCTTATTACAAATAAATTTGTGAAAATTATTTTTTTTTTTTTTCAGGAAAAGACTTCATTTTTGGGGTGTCATGTCAAAACAGTGTATGTGATAAAAAAATAGGTAATCTATTTCCTTTTTCCAAAAAAATAATCTTGGAGATTGTGTAATGCTTACTCTCAAACTCTTCGTTTACACAGTAGTGATATTTTTTGTTTCTCTCTTCAT